GTAAGTGAAATATATAAAAAAGAATCAAAAAATCAAAATCATGCCATATCACTTATTCTTTCGACTGGATCTTACGGAGCCTGTTCATACACAACATGATCGAGTCTGATCATAGAAAAAAAGATTCTCTTCAAATGAACCAGCCTATCCTCTGTATGGGGCTTTCGCGGTGGTTGGAATAAAGACACATTTTTGTTGTGAAATCAAATGTGGCAGATAAGGACATATATTCTGCACAGCCCAATCAATAGTTCAAGTCGCACACTCCCATAATCCATTTTATCTTCGAAGAATTCACTTCAACTATGAGTGCCAAACAAATAATACACTTATATAAGTGTAGAGTTGAAGAGAAATATCCAAATACATGTCTTATTCTTTTCAATAATCCATATTTGTAGCAATGAAATACTATTGTTCCTACCCTAAGTGATAAATGATTGATTACAAATAACTATGATATATACTCTTTATAAAGGGCCAGAAATACCTTGCTTACGTATCATTAAGAAGTGCATTAACATAAATACGGCAGTAAGAAGAGGTAATACAAAAGTGTGTAAACTATAAAAACGAGTCAAAGTGGATTGTCCCACACTAGCACTTCCGCGTAATAACTCTACCAAGGGTGATCCTATTACAGGAATCGCTTCCGGTACACCTGTTACAATTTTTACTGCCCAATAACCAATTTGGTCCCAAGGTAAGGAATAACCAGTTACACCAAAAGATGCGGTCAATACAGCCAAAACCACACCAGTAACCCAAGTCAATTCGCGAGGTTTTTTAAAGCCACCAGTGAGATACACACGAAATACGTGAAGAATCATCATTAGTACCATCATACTTGCCGACCATCGATGAACTGATCGGATTAACCAACCAAAGTTAGTTTCAGTCATTATATATTGAACAGAAGCAAAAGCCTCCGTAACGGTCGGACGATAATAAAAAGTCATAGCAAACCCTGTAGCTACTTGTACTAAAAAACAAGTAAGCGTAATTCCTCCTAGACAATAAAATATGTTGACATGAGGAGGAACATATTTACTAGTTATATCATCCGCAATTGCCTGAATCTCAAGACGTTCTTCGAACCAATCATAGATTTTATTGAGATAGGTAAACTGAGGTACTGGTACTCCCCCTCTGAGAACCGTATATGAGAATTTCATCTCGTACGGCTCAAACATAAAGACCCAAATACAAGTTCTATCGGATATGTGTTCGAAACTTCCTAATTGTATGATGCACTCTTTTATGAAGAGAGGAAAGAATAAAAATCCGAAAGCTCTTTATTGTGGTTATAATGCCAAAATATCAAGTCAGCTCATTCATCCATATGTTGATGGGGCCTCTTGAATCTTCTATTTACCTATTTTCTTTATTGTTTTGTTATTTTTTTTTGTGTGTAATGAGACTTTACTACTGTTTTCTTTATTATTGATAGGAATTCTCTTGTTAAGACCCTATGAATCAATTAAAACCTCAGATTCATACTAGAACCAGGATGAGTCAATAAAACCTTGTCAAACTAAGTCCAAAAATTCCTTGAGTAAGAACTGTTGGATCATCACTTATTCAATGAATAGACATAATGACTAAAAATCTAAAGAAACCTTTAGACTTTGATCAAAATAAGCATAAATGGGAATTTGAAAGAATAAAAATATTTCAATTTATAACTTCTAAGTCTAACTCTTTGAAAAAAAAAAATGGAAAGTCCGGCCACGAGGTCTGAATATTAAGTATGAATCATAGTTCTAATACTATGTAAGTAATCTATTTTACATATTCCGTGCTTCAGATAATAGCATACAATGAGAATATCCCACGAAGTAAAACCATCTCTAGCAAGATGACAGACCTATTCTCTGTACTATCCATAGGATCAATTATAATACACCAAGTCGCACACTCATATTCCGGAAATACAGAAACAAAGAAATTTCACGGTCGAACTACCAAAATAAAATGGGATAAAAATCAGAGACCTAAATGCTTCACTTTGTATTGAAAAGCTAGGTAATAGTTCTTGTGAATCTAATTCATTGAAATTCCGTCCAGTAAAATAGAAGAATTATAAATCTCCAAAATAATAGATAGGAATATCGCAAATAGAGCCATTGCGATACCCATCAAAGGAGTAGTTCCCCACCCAGGAGCTACTTTACCATATTCTGAATTCAAGGGTTTCAATAAATTCCCTACACTAGTTCGTCTTGAACCAGATCTAGAACTACCCTCAACGGTTTGTGTAGCCATAAATCCTATTTTATATTCATTGAGATCTGTTGACTTTGTATACCATTCCGTTGTAAATAAATGATCTTAGCATAGATCCATTGTGGTCTTCAAACTATATAATAATGGAAACAGCAACGCTCGTTGCCATCTTTATATCTGGTTTACTTGTAAGTTTTACTGGGTATGCCTTATATACTGCTTTTGGGCAACCCTCTCAACAACTAAGAGATCCATTCGAGGAACACGGAGACTAGTTGAAGTAATGAGCCTCCCAATATTCAATATTGGGAGGCTCATTACTTTCAATTGAGATAATGAAAAATCATTTCATCTTTTTAGTTGGAACTTTAGGCGGTTCTCGAAAAAAGATAGCGAAAAAAATTATTCCCAGAGTTGATACTAAGAGGAATGTATAAACCAATGCTTCCATAGATTTGATCGTGGTTTACAATTATAGCTTCCATACCTGTTCATTTGAGATCGTCTCCCGGATAAAGAAAAGAAAGAACAAGGCAAGAGTCAAAGAAAAGACAGCGATTGAAATCAAGATTTATCCGGTAGCCTATATTAAATCACAAAACTAAAGACAAAAAATAACAAAACAATATTGTATCAGACTACTTGTCTTCTTGTAGTTGGATCTCCAAGTTTTTGGAATGCTCCAAATTCCACTTGAGCATCCAAATCCGGGTCAATACCAGCAAAAACATCCCTGAACAGGGTTCTAGCACCATGCCAAATGTGTCCAAAGAAGAAGAGCAGAGCAAACGAAGCATGTCCAAAAGTAAACCAACCCCTCGGACTGCTACGAAAAACACCATCGGATTTCAAAGTCGCACGATCTAATTCAAAAATTTCACCCAATTGAGCACGTCTAGCATATTTTTTCACAGTAGCTGGATCACTATAACTGACTCCATTGAGTTCACCGCCATAGAACTCAACAGTTACACCTACTTGTTCGACACTATATTTCGATTCTGCCCTTCTAAAAGGGACATCGGCTCTAACAATTCCGTCTCCGTCTACCAAAACAACCGGAAATGTTTCAAAAAAAGTAGGCATACGACGTACATAAAGTTCACGCCCTTCTTTATCTCTAAAGATCGGGTGTCCTAACCAACCAACAGCTATTCCATCCCCGTTGTCCATTGAGCCCGCTCTAAATAATCCCCCTTTTGCCGGATTATTGCCAATGTAATCATAAAAGGCTAATTTTTCAGGAATTTTAGACCAAGCTTCAGATAAACTTTTATTTTCGGCTAGCCCAGCACTAACTCTTCGATATATTTCTTGTTGGAAGTATCCTTGATCCCATTGATAACGGGTGGGACCAAATAATTCAATGGGGGTAGTTGCCGAGCCATACCACATAGTTCCAGCAACTACAAAAGCTGCAAAAAAGACCGCAGCGATACTACTGGAAAGGACGGTTTCAATATTTCCCATACGTAATCCTTTGTATAGACGTTGGGGCGGACGGACACTAAGATGGAATAGACCCGCCAATATGCCCAAGGTTCCTGCTGCAATATGATGAGAGGCTATTCCTCCCGGAACAAAAGGATCAAAACCTTCCACACCCCATGCTGGATTTACAGCTTGTACCCTTCCCGTTAGTCCATAAGGATCGGATACCCATATTCCAGGACCATACAATCCTGTTACATGAAATGCGCCAAAACCAAAGCACGCCACTCCTGAGAGAAATAAATGAATTCCAAAGATCTTGGGCAAATCCAAAGAGGGTTTGCCTGTACGTTCATCACAAAATATTTCTAGATCCCAATACACCCAATGCCAGATAGCTGCCAAAAAGCACAAGCCAGAAAACACAATATGTGCACCAGCCACACCTTCGTAACTCCAAATACCCGGATTCGTTATAGTCCCCCCGGTAATACTCCAACCCCCCCATGAATTGGTTATTCCTAAACGAGTCATGAAGGGTATAACGAACATACCCTGTCTCCACATTGGATCAAGAACAGGGTCAGAGGGATCAAAAACAGCTAATTCATATAGAGCCATCGAACCGGCCCAACCAGCAACCAGAGCTGTATGCATTATATGGACAGAAATCAAACGACCGGGATCGTTCAATACGACCGTATGAACACGATACCAAGGCAAACCCATGGAAATACCCCTTTATCAATCAAAAATATACGCTATGTAACTTTATTGCATTGTAAAATAGACTATGGTTCTTACTTTTTTAGTGGATTATCTCGGGGAAAGGATTACTATTTGTTCTATTCTTTTAGTAAGAAAGTCTTTCAATAATAATGGAACAATTTTGTTCGTAGGAACAAAAAGAAGCAGATTTATTCTACACCCGATAAGTACCAATACGCAATGGTAGGTCGTTGATAGCATTTTATATGAGTAACTGCATCTATATTTGTTCATCATCCAAAGGATCCACTTGTAAGAATTTTATTTTATTGATTCTGTCTTCCTTTTTTATGAACTTATTCAATCTATGGATAAAATATGATAAAAGATAAGATATTATTAAGACAATAAACCTATTTTTACGCTTTCACATCAAAGTGAGATATAGTACTTAATCTTTCTTTCATTTAATGCCTATTGGTGTTCCAAAAGTACCTTTTCGAAGTCCTGGAGACGAAGATGCATCGTGGGTTGACGTATAGTGCGACTTGTCAGATATATTGGGTCATATGGTATTTCCCCGTTCTCTTTCCCGATTGAGATATCCTCTCTTTCGCCCAACAAAGATTGATTGAATCATACAAAATTTGGAGCGTGAAATGCAATGAAGTACAATTAAATCTATTTTTAGGGGGGTATACAGATTAATATTAGCAATTAGAATAATTTATGGTTGGCTTAGTTCAAATAATAAAATGAAGTATCCAGGCTCCGTTTAGAAAAAAAAACCAATAGATATCTATGATTTCTACTTAATATCATTAATATCATATCATTAATATCATATTCTATTTATAATTTATTTATATAATATTCGATTTATAATCTCTTTTATAATCTCTAATATAATATAAATAGAAGTGATCTAAAACTGTTAATAAATCGAGTAATATTATGAATGCATTGAATATTTAATATTTGGCGGGAGATATGAAATTAATTGAAAAATAAAGAAGTCGTAGCAAAAAGACGTAGTATTGGATCATTTGTCTTATATATGCAAATAAAAATCGGTCCGATCTTTACTCGGAGTAGAGCATAAACCTAAAAGAATTCAAGAAGACCATTCAGGAACAAGAAAATTACATCGTGATTTGGATTGGATTCCGATTAAACAATACATCAATGAGAAGTTACTCCGATAAGTTTAGTGAATTTTTTTATTTCCATTTATATATAGAAATTCTATTTCTATATAAATAGAAAAAGGCCAAAACTCATCTTTTTTTAAATGAAAGAAAAAGCCCCTTTGTTACAAGTTAGACAGAGCTTGCTATGACAAAAGAAAAAAAAAAAGAATCTACACATTGATTCTTGTTTTTTTCGCGATTTGTGTTGAACTGTATGCATCAAAAGATGCATGTACGGTTCCGAAGGGATACAATTTTATCCTAATCAACCGACTTTATCGAGAAAGATTACTTTTTTTAGGCCAAGAGGTTGATAGCGAGATCTCGAATCAACTTATTGGTCTTATGGTATTTCTCAGTATAGAGGATGATACTAAGGATCTCTATTTGTTTATAAACTCTCCCGGCGGATGGGTAATACCTGGATTAGGTATTTATGATACTATGCAATTTGTGCAACCAGACGTACAAACAATATGCATGGGATTAGCCGCTTCAATGGGATCTTTTATTCTGGTCGGAGGAGAAATTACCAAACGTCTAGCATTCCCTCACGCTTGGCGCCAATGAATTTTTTATTTGATTTGAGAGAAAAAAGAAAACTATGCCTTCGCGATATATGAATATTAAGTAATAATAGCATGGCACTTCGAATTCGATACGAGAATTTTTTTTTTTTTCAAAATCGTTCCATTCCATTATGTATCGAAAGAGTAGTATGAGATAAAGGGTATTTCCTATTTTATCTGATATATCAGGAGACCCATTTCAGCGTCACAAACTTTTTTTGTTTTCACACCGAAAAACTAATATATATTATTTTTATTAAAGAATAAGAAAATAAAATTTCTTTTTTTACTTATTTTTATTTGAAAAAAAAAAGAAACTTTGGGATTGCTAAATAACAGACGAAATTAATATATAAAGCAACGGAACCATCATAGTATATCTTTAACTACTTCAAAAGGAAGGGCGGTTGTTGGATCATTTACCTATGTGAATATGATAGACCCTATATTATTTATATATATTCTATTTATTCAATGTAAGGTAAAAAAAAGGTATAGGTATAAAAGTGAATTCCATTGTAGAGCCGTATGCAATGTGCAAAAGATGCCTGTACGGTTGTTCAATTCTATCTTTTTTTTCTTATTATATTATTCTTTATCTTTTCGCCTTTCATCATGCGAGATAGAATAATTATTTATTATATCATCAGATCAGGGTAATGATCCATCAACCTGCTAGTTCTTTTTATGAGGCACAGACGGGAGAATTTATCCTGGAAGCGGAAGAACTACTGAAGCTGCGCGAAACCATCACAAGGGTTTATGTACAAAGAACGGGCAAATCCTTATGGGTTATTTCCGAAGACATGGAAAGAGATGTTTTTATGTCAGCAACAGAAGCCCAAGCTCACGGACTTGTTGATCTTGTAGCGGTTGAATAAAAAATAAGAAGGATTTCACGCAAATATACAATTTAAGATTTTATCTTCGTACCAGATTTAATACAATATTCTATGAATCCATTAATATAAAAATTATTCATAATTATTTGGTTAGGATCGATCTAAACCAGCCCATTATGTGTATGATTCAACATGCCAACTATTAAACAACTTATTAGAAACACAAGACAGCCAATCAAAAATGTCACGAAATCCCCCGCTCTTCGGGGATGTCCTCAGCGACGAGGAACATGTACTAGGGTGTATGTGCGACTCGTTCAGATCATGGACTAGGCTTGATCCAGTATAAATGATCAGTACCAGTGAATAGGATAGAATGGAAGACCACCATTCACTATACGAAAAATGAAAATAGCTAAAAATCTAAAAAAGATCTATCATACCCTTCTATTGTGGTATCAAATTAATTTATGGTTGCCATTGGTACAAATCCAATCACTTCCACTTTTAATTTAAGATGAGAAAGAATTCCCCATTGGTAGCAAATGGTATTCATTAAGCAGGGAAATCCTATTTAAAGAGCAGAAAGATTATGCCCTGACTCTTGCAAGAACGGACTAACAGGGTCAGCTACTCAGCTAATCTTCATAATTAAATACCGTTACTGTATAGGTGAGTCTCGTTGTGAAAGACCTATTACTGGATAATTATGGGTAGAGCCAAAGAGTGTGAACTGTACAAGTTAACATTAATTAAATGAGGGAAGAGGCTCCGGTGTATAGAGAGGACCTCACCGTTTAAGACGTAACCATAGAAACGATGGAACCCACTATATACATACCTATTTCTATTTACTACTTTTTATTTACTTTAATTTACTATGTTTTTTTGATACCTAGTATCAATACAATTTCTTATTTCGAGGCGAGAAGCCTAGAAAAAAAAAAAAAGAAAAAATCGTGGTCGGGAAGGTTATAGTAGCAAAAGCCATTGGAATTTTTATTTTATACATTGGAAGAATCCGTTTTGTTATTAATAGACTAGGAAAGGGAAAGGAAATAACTGAAAGAAAAGAAATCAATTAGTTATTCATCAAAGTTTCATTTATTCAATGACTAGAATTAAACGAGGATATATAGCTCGAAGACGTAGAACCAAAATTCGTTTATTTGCATCAAGCTTTCAAGGGGCTCGTTCAAGACTTACTCGAACTATTACTCAACAGAAAATAAGAGCTTTGGTTTCGGCTCATCAGGATAGAGGTAGGCAAAAGAGAGATTTTCGTCGTTTGTGGATCACTCGGATAAATGCAGTAATTCGAGCCAATAAAGTATACTACAGTTATAGTACATTAATACACCATCTGTACAAGAGGCAGTTGCTTCTTAATCGTAAAATACTTGCACAAATAGCTATATTAAATAGGAATTGTCTTTATATGATTTCCAATGAGATCTTAAAATAAGATAAGGAGATTGAAAGAAATGAAATGTTTTAAATGGAGTTCCTTGACAAATGAACTTGGGAAAGTAGAGTAGAAATTAGTATAATAAAATAGGATATGATAAAGTCATCACAACGAACAAACACGGTCAATAAAAAAAGATTTATTCTTCTTCCCCAATTCTTTTTTTTCTTACGACACAACAATAAAATTGGAATTTTCAGATTTTTTGAACAAACCGTCAATTTGCATTTGAATTCGGATTGGAATTTTATTTTGATTCAATTGAAGAAGAGCAAGCCTATTTATTTTTAATTCTAAGACCAGTAGTTCTAGGAGTCGACTCGCTTCTTTCAAACTGTTTCTCATTATTAAGAAAGGGTAACAAACATAAAATACGAGCTTGTTTTATAGCAATAGTAATTAATCGTTGTTGTTTTAAGGTCAATCTATTCACCCGTCTAGATAATATCTTTCCTTGTTCACTAATAAATCGACTAATTAAACTCATGTTTCTATAATCAATTCGATCCCCCGATTGTATCGGGGGCAAACGCCTACGAAAAGATCGCTTAGATTTAAGAAAGAGTCGCTTGGATTTATCCATGGTTTTTTTATTCCTTGTCCCGAAAATCCTAATGCTATTTTGATCGGATCAAAAATGATTTCGAATTAAAAAATAGGATTGCTTTGTTTTGTTTATATTTAAATAAATATATGATCTGTTATATATAATATGTCGTTTTTCGTCTTCCTTGGAATGGAAGGCGGACACGCGAGCGATCGGTTCGATCTATTTCTTTAGCTCCCCGTGAATCGTATGTTTGTAACAAGAGGGACAGAATTTTCTCAATTCCAATCGACTAGGCGTATTATGTCGATTTTTTTGAGTAATATATCGGGAAATGCCCCTTGATTCCTTATTAACGCGGTTTCGAAGACAACTGGTACATTCCAAAATAATCGTTACTCGGGCATCTTTACCCTTGGCCATGAACCCCCTTTGGATTTTTGATTGACTCAACTCTTCTATTTTTCTATTTTCCGATCCGAAACGAAGAAGAAGAAAGGAAGTAAAAAAAAAATAGAAGTTGCTAACTCGAAATCCAATTATGAAAGATTTCGTTGCAATCTATCAATATAGTAATAATAAGTAATATAATGATTTCTAACTATATATTTCTAATTTAGAATCGCTGTAAAGTATTTAATTTTTCTTTTTCATTGAATTATCTTGTATGATATTGTTGCCATGCCACAGCTATTCCATTTTCTTTCTCACTCTATTATTAATTAATTTAATTTTTCGCCTGGAAACCCGAGTTCTTAGTTTGACTAGGGTGAACCCGCTTTTATTCTTTTTCTTTTCTAATTTATTTTAATTATAAAAAAAAGAAGAGAAGGGGATGGATTAGTCACAGATATTTGATTGTATCTCTAATTTTCTTCATCCCTTCCCATCTCAATTACTATAATGAAAAAAAAGGGAATATCAACGCATCCGGAAATAAACGATTGATCTCTATCAATAAACCCGCTAAAGACCCAAACCATAGAGTACTTACTACCGGTGCCACGGAAAGGTATGTTTTTAGATTTCGCATTTAAAATCCTCCTTCTTTGTTATTTGTTATTGTAATTTTATTACAATTTGTAATACATAATGGTAATACATATATGACCAGATGTGTATATGTAGTTAATGACTGACACTTGGATTTATACGCAGAATTCCTAATGCAAATTGAAATGTACAACGATTCAGTAGATATTCCTTTTCGTAAAACAAAAAAAAATACGTCCCTTTTTGTCTGAGAATTCCCAAAAAATATTCATTTTTTTGGTTTCATATTTCTTTAGTACGTATATAATATAAGTCTATTATTATATGTTATAATGATATGAGACTAAAAAAAATTAAGAAATGACAAGATAATTTGGTATATCACTGAAAGAAATAAAGATGTGGAAAACAAGACAAGGATTCTCTACAATGACACTGTAGGCTAATTGAAAGGGATGTAGCGCAGCTCGGTAGCGCGTTTGTTTTGGGTACAAAATGTCACGGGTTCAAATCCTGTCATCCCTACCTATTACTTATCTTATGAACAGTAACGAGGGGTCAATTGAGATTGATTAACATTGGATATACATAATCAATCTTTAATTTTCTTATTTATGATAGTATATATATCCAAGATGAGTTAGGTCACAAAATATTTATTGTGATAATAAAGCGCTCTTAGTTCAGTTCGGTAGAACGTGGGTCTCCAAAACCCGATGTCGTAGGTTCAAATCCTACAGGGCGTGATTGGATTCTTGTTATTTGTTAGGTCAAAATAAGACTGAAATAATTGAACAGCAATCTGAATTTGACCTCCTGTAGATTAAAAAAAGTAGAGTAGGAGGTCAATAAAAAAAAAAAGAGATGTTAATTAATCAAAGGTCCAATTGATCACCACGTCTATATTGTAAATATGCCGTTACGAATAATCCAGCCAAAGTAATAGGAATTAGACCTAAGACGATTCCAAATAGAAAAACTTCAATCATTTCAATTTCTTTGAAAGGTGAAAAGGAGAGGTAATATCTATCCTTAAATATTAATCGGTATTACCCATGAATCTCAATGACCAAGAATTGAAAATTGACACGGTAAGAAACTATAGAATATATAAACTACCACAGAAGAATTTTTTTTATGAATTGTTCAGTCAATTAATTTCAAATAAGTCGTATCTTGTTCAGACCGATAAATAGAGCTGAGGTTATAGTCAAAGCTGCTAGTAGAAAACCGAAATAACTAGTTATAGTAGGCATGAAGGGACTAAATGAAATATCTTCTTTTTATACATATGTTTATAAAGCACTTCCCTAAATTTCAAGTTTTAAAAGAAAAGAGACGAAGATAAAGAAAAATACCAATTGAAGGGGAAAGGATAAGTTCAATTAAAAGTTAAAGTTTTTGATTCATCAATTATTATAATAATTATAATAATTAGAGACGGCAGTCCTAACAAAAATAGAGTAACATAGGTAAGAAATGAACTCATCATTTATGACATATACCCATCTCGAAATTTCGAATCAACAGATTCATTGAGCAACTCTTGAGTTGAGTAAACTAATAGCCAATATTTAATATAATATATATTAATATATATTAGTATATATAGAATATTATTAATGAATAATGAATTTTAAATAATTATAAAAAAAAAATTTCTAACTTCATTAAAAAATGAAACTTTCTTTGAATCACTATGGGCTAAAATTGCAAAATCATCTCTATTTGGATAGTTTTTTATTGTATCGCCGAATCCATTTTTTTTTATTTTTTTTATAACGATGAGTTATCTTAGCTTATAACGAAAATGCCTTTTACTTTTTTACTTTAATTTGAACTTATTAAATTGAATAATCAGTTCTTTCACATAATCTCTCGAACGAAAAGAAAAAAAAAAAGAAGAATCGGATGATCACTCAAAACTAGTTTTTACTTTTTTTCTTTCCATACTACAAAGCCCTATCCTTGTAATTAGGTCAAGAAAGAACCTTTCCTTTGGGTCTAATACAACAACAATGTATGGATCACGAATATTGATTATTATTTAGTCATTGTTCTCTTTCTTTCCTTGAATACTATTACAAGTACAGGTACTGCTGGAATTTTAGTGACAGAGGAATTTGAGGAATTATGTATTGAATGGTACAAATTCTACATGTACAAGCAACAAAAAAATAAATTCTCTAACACTTAATTTCGATACTGATTGTGAAATTTCGTTGCTGTGTCAGAAGAAAGATAGCTATACTGATTCGGTATACTCTAAAGAAACCCTTGGTACATTATTGACGATCTCACAAAGATTCAATTTCAGTAAATTTCCATTTACTGATTTCATCTTTTACGAAGTCGACCCCCTTTAACTGTACAAGAATATGCGGAGCTTAACATGTCTGGAAGCACAGGAGAACGTTCTTTTGCTGATATTATTACCAGTATTCGCTACTGGGTCATTCATAGCATTACTATACCTTCCCTATTCATTGCGGGTTGGTTATTTGTCAGCACGGGTTTAGCTTACGA